TCATGAATCTAAGTGGAATAAGCAAAGTGGATTCCTTGTCGGTTAGTCGAGTTCCAATGAAAACCACACAATTGAAGGAAATGTCCGAATTTGCTATTTAGAAAATCAATAAACTAAGGTTTTGTCGTTCTAGATATCGGATTCAACGGAAACAATTACAGCAGTAGGGGGGGGAAATCAAAAAACAAGTCGAGCAAAATTATACAAAGTTATATACAAGTTGCTACCCCCCCCTTAGTCTTTCTTTAATTGAATTTCGTTTGATTAGACGGAAGTTACTTAAAAACTTCCGCTTTCTTTAAAAGATTCTGAACAGTTCCTGTGGGTTGAGCACCTTTTTCAAGGAAATATAGAATAAGAGGAACGTTTAAATAAGTTTGATTTTTCATTGGATCATAAAACCCCACTTTTCTAAGATCTTTTCCTTCTCTTCGGGATCGAACATCAATTGCAACGATTCGATAGACGGCTCATTGGGATAGATGTAGATGACCAACACCCCCCCTAGAACCGTATAGGAAGTTTTCTCCTCGTACGGCTCGAGAAAAATGATTTGCTTCGAAGTTTTGTCTATGTATGCAATTCTAATAAATTAAATGTAAATTAAATGACAAATGGGCCTAGAAAATCAATTAGACTCTGATTTCAGTCTTTTTTTCTTCCTGAAAATGAAAAAGAAACCATTCGTACTCATAACTCAAGTTGGATAACTCTCAAATAGCTCAAAGGAAAAATCTTTAGTCACTTTCATTTATTGAGTGGTCTTTAACCCCTTTTGTTTTGTTTGTCTTTTGTCTCGTTTCAAATTCTATTTGGATTCTTTAGTCTGATCCAATTAGTGAGACTATCGAGACAATTAAAAAGGTCTTTCCTTGTTCTTAGATCCTTTATCCTTATTTTAAATCATTGGGTTTAGACATTACTTCGGTGCTTCTTAATGCTTTCAAAGTGGCAGCAACATACCCCTTTTTTGATTTCTTTCTATCAAAGAATCCTACGGACAGTTGATTCACGTGTGATACACTTTGAATCGAAAAAGTTTGCTAAATTCTAACAAGTCTTGCTTTTGAATTGGAAACTTGCTCGAATTGGATCCTTTCGATTTCTATATATGGAAGATACGTTTACGAAGTTGTTCCGATTAATTGGCATTAACCCTAGATCCTTGCCCCCGAGAAATGAATTAATCCTTTCTACTCGAGCTTCATCGTGGACTATTTACAACCCAACAAAAAATCGAGTGTAACAGAACAAACAATGTCGAGCTAAGAGCACTCTCATCCTTAGATAAATCAAAATGGTGGATGGAAAAATCCACAACGGATCGTGTCCTTCAAGTCGCACGTTGCTTTCTACCACATCGTTTCAAACGAAGTTTTAACATAATATTCCTCTAATTTGGAACCGGTATGGAATTGATTCAATTATGGAATCATGAATAGTCATTGGTTCAGTTGTACATAGACATCGTAATCTAGGCTTTTTCTTCTATATATGATAATATGATATGATACGATTTTTCTGAAAAAGTCTTAGCAAGACAGCATCTTTCACATACATAAATAATATATAGATAATAGCAAGAAATCGAAATATATAAACGAATAACTTTTTTAATCTGCATCTTCAAGTGACTCAACAGGATAGATTAAACGATTTCCTACTTTTTGAGTACCAAATAAAGATTCCACTTACAAGCAATCATTAAAAATATTTAATAAAAATAGTTCTAATTGAAATTGAAAAAGTTTCCTATTTAGACATCATTATTTCATTTTATTATTTAATTTGAAGAAAATTAGACAATAAGCATGACGTTTGATCTTCATAGGAAGATAAGTCTTTCTTTTTGAATTGACTCATCACTTTTAAATAGATAAAAGAAAAGAAAAACGAAATCCAATTTTTTTTCATGAGATGGATAAAAAAATGATCTAAGTTAAGATTTGAATCTTTATTCTTTTCGTCTGATTACGAAAATCAAATTACGAAAATAAAAAAAATAAGGAGGGTTTTTCGTATCTATCAGATAGACTGAAGAGTTGTCACTGTTATAGATATTCTATAATATAGAATTTAAATAATTTAAGGTATCAAAAATCTTTTTCACAAAAACCAAAAAATTATTTTCATTGAAATAGAACGATACATACCATATAAGCGAAATATTTCCTCATTTTATATATTTTAGATGATATATATTTATAGATTTTGTTTAACATGGAATTAAGTAATATTTCACAATAATCGACTCTTATCATAAAGTGAATAAAAGGGTGATAGGGGAAATCACCCCTGCCTCAAGTGTTCTGTAGATTTCCAATTTTTACTTAGAACCAAACACGAAATACCTAACTAAAATGAGATTCAAAGAAAATATATCGGCTCCATAACATATTTCTATATGATATGTAACTTGATCATTTGTTAATGAGATTCGAACAGACACAGATATTAAAATGAATACGGATTTACTCCTATCCACTGACCTACTTCTTTCTATAGTCATAATGGAGCATAAAAAATTGGATATGTACTGGGACGGAAGGATTCGAACCTCCGAATGGCGGGACCAAAACCCGTTGCCTTACCACTTGGCCACGCCCCATTTCAATTTCTAATCTACACTAAGAAACAATAATATTGGTATTGGTTGTTTGTCAACTCCAGTCCAAATATCTATATATCTATAGAATAGATTGGTACTAGGATTTTGATACATATAGATATAGAATTCAACTTAATTTATTGATCATTACATAGAATTCAATTAAGATATTGTATGAAAGTATGATTTCTTCTATTCTCCTTTGAGAATTGGAGGATTTTTGATTGGGTGGGTTCAAAGAAAAAGAAGGATTTTTTGTCTACCTTACTTACTTTCTTCCTTGTTCCTTATATCAAAAACTCAATCAAAATGCAATTATCTCCAAGAACAAAATGTCTGTTATGCTTAATATCGTTAGTTTGATCTGTATTAATTCTGCCCTTTATTCGAGTAGTTTTTTCTTCGGCAAATTGCCTGAAGCGTATGCTTTTTTGAATCCAATCGTAGATGTTATGCCAGTCATACCTGTGCTTTTTTTTCTCTTAGCTTTTGTTTGGCAAGCTGCTGTAAGTTTTCGATGAGATCCTTAATAATAATATCTTAGAAAATGCACGATTCCTTCGAGAAAAATTCTAACAATTGAGAAAATCAGATAAGTTTTAGAGTATGAATCCTAGATTAGCACACTGAAATTCTTGGATAGTCGCCATAAATCCGGCTTACCCCCATTTCCTCATTTTTGACCCCCTTTCCAGTGAAAGACCCTAACCCCATTAGGGTCTCCCACAATATCGAATTTGGATATGAAAGAAGTTTTTGATAATGAAAAACAAATGAATTTGTGACAATTCATGAAAAAAAACCTGATTTCGTGGTGTCAAAATAGGATATGTGGTAGAAAAATGGAAGATCTATTCTCTTTTTTTTCCAAAAAATCATCTTGGAGATTGTGTAATGCTTACTCTGAAACTCTTCGTTTATACCGTAGTAATCTTTTTTGTTTCTCTCTTTATCTTTGGATTCCTATCTAATGATCCGGGGCGTAATCCTGGACGTGAAGAATAAAATCCAAAAGGTTTTCCTTGGGAAATTTTCCAATTTTCTTAGGATTTTATCTATTCCACACGCTTAACTAAGATTTTCAAAATTGAAAAATAAAATAAAGCAAGTCATTAACGGAAACGGAAAGAGAGGGATTCGAACCCTCGGTACAAATAACTCGTACAACGGATTAGCAATCCGACGCTTTAGTCCACTCAGCCATCTCTCCCAATTGCAAAAGATAATTACTACATTACATTACACATAATGTAAGGAGTCTTTCTCTCTCTTTTTTCTCTATTCTAAACTAAAGGAGGGGCTCGAGCCCGCCACTAATCGAACTAAAGAAAAATAAGGAAGACCTCCTTGTGTTGATTTTGTTCGAAAGGCCCTTGTTATTCTGATGGCCTGGCCTGGTCAGTACCTAGCCGGGCCTTTTTTTTGTTCTAACGAATTATAGATAAATAATGATTTATCTGATATCTGATTTGAAAACACAAATATTTTTTTTTTATTATATTATTATATTCAATTGAATATTTTATATTCAAGCAACAACAAAAAGAATAAAAACTGTTTCCATTTTTTTCTTGTTATATTTTATTTCATTTTCCGAACTAAAAAAGAAACTATAGATTCTGGACAATGCATTTTTCTGTTATGATTGTAGTGTTTTTTTCGATCCGTATCTATCTTCTTTCAGCAAAAAAGAAAACTTTAGTTATTTAATTTCAATTAAATGAAGCCTCTTTTCCAAATCTCATTAAATTTTTATCTACCCACGAAAAAGTTCAACACTCCAAGTTTGATGATTCTTTGATGATCCTATCTTGATCATGCTCAATTATCTTGTTCGACAAAAGCTCCATTTGTATACAATAATCATATTGTAGCGGGTATAGTTTAGTGGTAAAAGTGTGATTCGTTCTATTAGCCCTTTAATAGTTAAAGGGTCTTTCGGTTTTATTCATATTCCGATCAAAAACTTTATTTCTTAAAAGGATTTAATCCTTTACCTCTCAATGATAAAGTCGAGAAAAAAATACACATTCTCGTGATTTGTATCCATGAGTCACTTATAAATTAAAAAGTTGGATTATGAAATTGCGAAACATAATTTTTGAATTGGATCAAGACTTCCAATTGAATAAGTATGAGTAAAGGATCCATGGCTGAAGATAAAAAGTCAATTTCCAATCGTAACTAAATCTTCCATTTTTTTTTGGATGTCTAAAGAAAGAAATTGAAGCAAAATAGCTATTCAACGATGTCTTTGGTTTACTAGAGACATCGCCATATTGTTTTAGCTCGGTGGAAACAAAATCCTTTTCCTTAGGATCCTCTCAAATAGAAATAGAGAACGAAGTAACTAGAAAGATTGTTAGAATCACCTTCTTCTAGAAGGATCATC